TCATGAACGATTCAGAATATTACAAAGATTTTCATCTTTGGACCGTTGGGGATGGCGTTACTTTGTTGGTTTGTACAGGTATTTTTGTTTCACTAATGACTACTATTCTGGATACGTCATGGTACGGGATTATTTGGACTACAAGATCAAACCAAATTATAGAGCAAGATTTGATAAGTAACAGTCAACAAATTGGAATTCATTTATCAACAGATTTTTTTCTTCCATTTGAACTCATTTCGATAATTCTTTTAGCTGCTTTGATAGGCGCAATTGCTGTGGCCCGCCAGTAATAAATCTTTCGAACTAGTAACCGAAATCAAAATGAAACTTTGTTCTGTGTTATCACATCCATTTCCCCTCACTTCAATCTTATTTGAAGATTGTTTATGTCTAAAATAGAGATTCTTTTTTTTGATCTATTGCCAATAGATTCCCTTATTCAGTACTTTTTTTTATTCTAGTCACTTAAACTCATTAAATTGTTTTTCATCTTGAAATGAATCAAAATTGATAAGGAGTTGGTCAATGATGCTCGAACATGTACTTATTGTGAGTGCCTATTTATTTTCTATCGGTATCTATGGATTGATCACAAGTCGAAATATGGTTAGAGCCCTTATGTGTCTTGAACTTATACTGAATGCAGTTAATATAAATTTCGTAACATTTTCTGATTTTTTTGATAGTCGCCAATTAAAAGGAAATATTTTTTCAATTTTTGTTATAGCTATTGCAGCCGCTGAAGCAGCTATTGGACCAGCTATTGTTTCCGCAATTTATCGTAACAAAAAATCAACTCGTATAAATCAATCGAATTTGTTAAATAAGTAGTAGTGTATTAATCATAGAAATTCTAATATTTATCAAGTCAAATTAACATGGATGATACATAACGTATTGATCGTGTTTACAAAAAATGCAAGAAATCAAAGTATCTTGGACCTCTCGTATGAGTCGATCTGGAAGCAGATTGATTAGAAAAATTCTGGTAAATCATTGATTCATCTGGTGTCTAAATATATGTATAATTCATTTACAAGTTTACTAGATCGAAAATTTATGATGTTCAAAAATTTATATATCCAATGTCACATTCAGTAAAGATTTATGATACATGTATAGGGTGTACTCAATGTGTCCGAGCCTGCCCCACAGATGTATTAGAGATGATACCTTGGGACGGATGTAAAGCTAAGCAAATTGCTTCTGCTCCAAGAACAGAAGACTGTGTTGGTTGTAAGAGATGTGAATCCGCCTGTCCAACGGATTACTTGAGTGTTCGAGTTTATTTATGGCATGAAACAACTCGAAGCATGGGCCTAGCTTATTGATCCCTTTCCAAAATACCACCTGAATATATTTGATTTTTTTTTTACCGACAAAAATCCCCCTGCTCGAAAAATCAAATATATAAATATATATTTGATTTTTCGAGCACGGACTTTTCTGGTCCAAATGTATCTTGTTTTTACTACGAATTATTTTCCTTGGTTAACAATAGTGGTAGTTTTGCCAATATTCGCGGGTTCCTTAATTTTCTTTCTTCCTCATAGAGGAAATAAGATAATTAGGTGGTACACTATATTTATATGTACCGTGGAACTCCTTCTAATAACTTGTGCATTCTATTATCATTTCCAATTGGACGATCCATTAATGCAACTGACGGAGGATTATAAATGGATCAATTTTTTTGATTTTTACTGGAGATTGGGAATAGATGGACTTTCTATAGGACCTATTTTGCTGACAGGATTTATCACCACTTTAGCTACTTCAGCGGCTCGGCCGGTTACTCGAGATTCCCGATTATTCCATTTCCTGATGTTAGCAATGTATAGTGGTCAAATAGGATCATTTTCTTCTCGAGACCTTTTACTTTTTTTCATCATGTGGGAGTTAGAATTAATTCCGGTTTATCTACTTCTATCCGTGTGGGGGGGAAAAAAACGTTTATATTCAGCTACAAAGTTTATTTTGTACACTGCAGGAAGTTCCGTTTTTTTATTAATGGGAGTTCTGGGTATCGGTTTATATGGTTCCAATGAACCAACATTCAATTTTGAAATATCAGCTAATCAATCTTATCCAGTAGTACTGGAAATAATATTCTATATTGGATTTCTTATTGCTTTTGCTGTCAAATCACCGATTATACCTTTACATACATGGTTACCAGACACCCATGGAGAGGCACATTATAGTACTTGTATGCTTCTAGCCGGAATATTATTAAAAATGGGAGCATATGGATTGGTTCGGATCAATATGGAATTATTGCCCCGCGCTCATTCTATATTTGCTCCCTGGTTGATGATAGTAGGCACACTTCAAATAATCTATGCAGCTTCAGCATCTCCCGGTCAACGTAATTTAAAAAAAAGAATAGCCTATTCCTCCGTATCTCATATGGGTTTCATAATTATAGGAATTGGCTCTATAAGTGATATGGGCCTCAATGGAGCCATTTTACAAATAATATCTCATGGCTTTATTGGCGCTGCACTTTTTTTCTTGGCGGGAACGAGTTTTGATAGAATACGTCTTGTTTGTCTCGACGAAATGGGCGGAATGGCGATCCCAGTTCCAAAAATATTCACGACTTTCAGTATCTTATCGATGGCTTCCCTTGCATTACCGGGGATGAGTGGTTTTGTTGCAGAATTAATAGTACTTTTTGGACTAATTACCAGCCAAAAATTTTTTTTAATAACAAAAATACTAATTACATTTGTAATGGCAATTGGAATGATATTAACTCCTATTTATTCATTATCTATGTTACGCCAAATGTTCTATGGATACAAGTTTTTTAATGCTCCAAACTCTTATTTTTTTGATTCTGGACCGAGAGAGTTATTTGTTTCGATCTCTATCCTTTTACCTGTAATAGGTATTGGTATTTATCCGGATTTCGTTTTCTCACTATCCGTTGACAAGGTCGAAGATATTATATCTAATTATTTTTATAGATAATTATGATAATTATCTATAATTATTAAAAAAATTAATAAAATAAAAAATCAAACATCAATCTTATACTATAATAAGAATAAGATGTTTAAAAAATTCGTTGTACAATTACAAAAAACAAATATTTTTTCTTCTCTTAAGTTTAAGTTAAAAATAAAAATGAATGATACTTTTAACCGGATATGTTTGGCCTTTGTAAGAACCTTTTGAATCAAACTAGTGATTCAAAAGGTTCTCGATGGCTTACACGACGTTTTCTTATATATATGCTGTCCCATGTTTATTTGTGTTCATTAGGTTCTTTCTTCAGTTAGATGTTAGGGTAAATGAACCATAACTATGTAGCCCTATTCCTAATAGATTGACCCCAAAATAGCATATCCAAATTATAAGAAATCCCATAGAGGCTACAATTGCAGAATTTACAACCTCAAAATTTTTATTTGTTCGAATATGTAAATAAATCGCGAATACGGTCCAAGTAATAAATGCCCAAGTTTCTTTCGGATCCCAATTCCAATATGAGCCCCATGCCTCATTTGCCCATACTGCTCCCGAAAGAATACCTATGGTTAAAAAGATAAAACCTATACCAATAATACGATAACTCCAATGATCCAATTGTTGAATCAATTGAGACCTATAATAATTCCTAGAAGAAATTAAGGAAGTGTTCCATAAAACATTGTTTCTTTCGTTCATGTATTGGATCTCATCAAAACAAAACGACTCATTATTGCTTTTCTCAAAAATACCTATGACTTTGCGAGATGTAATGACTATAAGAGCTACTGATAATAATGATCCACATAAAAGAGATGCATAGCCCAATACCATCATACTTACATGCATCATTAACCAATGAGATTGGAGAGCGGGTACTAATAGTATGGATTGATGCATTTCGGTTAAAAAACCAGAAGTAGCAAAGCCTTGGGTAAAAATAACACTTGGCGCGGTTATTGCGCTTAAAGGGTTTATTTTTTTTTTTAAATACGGAACCATATGAATAATGGACAAACTCCATGAAAGAAAAATTAATGATTCGTATAAATCACTTAAAGGTAAATGCCTTGAATAAATCCAACGAGTAACTAATAATCCTGTTATACAGACAAAAGTAGTTTTTATGCCTTTTTCTGATGAATCATATAGTTTTGCGCTTTCATTAACTAATAAGATTATCAAACGAATTGAAATTATAATTGAAACAACCGAAAAGGATATATGAGTTAATATATGCTCTAAAATGGAAAATATCATAAAAAAATTATAAAAAAAGAGGAGAATCTCCCAATTATAGAAATGGAAATCGGGAATTGAATTCATTATAGGACTTACTCTTTTATAAGATGCCATGCCGCCACTCGGACTCGAACCGAGATGCTCTAGCACTGCTTCCTAAGAGCAGCGTGTCTACCGATTTCACCATAGCGGCTTTTCGAAATCATAATAACCTATTTTTATTCAATTGTCGAGGTTAAAGTACTCAATCATTCAATATTTTTGAGTTTTATTTTATAAGAAACATTGAAATTCATGAATAAAGAAATTGATGAATCAAAACTCGTTTAAAAAATAGTGATTTGAACCTAGTTACTAGTTACAATAATAATCCTTATTTTTTATTATTTTTTTTAATATTTAGATTTATAGTGTCTATTTTATTTAACGTAACATTAACAATGGAGTTCTTTTAGTTTATACTCTCCTAAAATGGAACTTTTCTAACTACATAGTTTTTACCGCAATTCAATGTTCTTTTTTTCTTTTTATTATTTTTTTTATGACCAAAATTTATACATTTCTCGTATAAAATATCCATTGATAAAAGCTTCTTGTCGCATTTAGGTGGATATTTTATACGAGGGATATAAGGGATATATAAGGATAAGGATTATATATATTGATAATGATTTTTTAAAATGAGTGTTCCGAAAATTCCAAAACAAGTTTTAAACTTAAAAAATGAGTTTCAACGAATCATTAATTTGGATTAAAGATCTTATATTATCTTATGTTTGTTCTTTTCGAATAAATATTTGTTCTTTCCTATTTGAAAATAATTTATATATATATATAGATATAATAATTTAATAGATATAATAATTTATATATAAAAAAATTATTCTATATAAATTAGTATAAATTCTAAACGAAATTCAAAACTAGACTCTTTTTAGAGTCAGAGATAGATCTAGATTATTCCAATGTTTAATTATTTATTTCTTGTTATACAAAAAAACTTTTTGAATTCCCTGTAGAAAGAGATTTCGCTAATGAAAAAACTTTTAATGCTACCCAATACCCCTTCCTTTTCCAAATATTATTACGAATTCGTTTTTTTGATATGGAAGTACGTTTTTTTGGAACTGCCATTAAAAAATTATGATAGGGTATTCAGTTCTATAGTTGGATGTGAAAGACATCTATTGTTAAAAACCAATTGTTTTTTACTATATAATATATAATTCTCTCTTTATTCTTTATTGTCTAAATTCGACTCTTTTCATAAAAAAATATAAAAATATAAACCAAAGCGGTTGTGTCTTTATGTTGTTTATTTTCGTCATGCTATATTTATACATGTAATAAAATACATCAAAAAGTTTAAGAAATAAGAAACCAACCTTTTATTTTTGAATTTAATAAAAAAACGTTAATAATTTTTTTTTTATATTAATTGCTTAATTGGTCAAGCTCAAAAAAAGAGTGCACCTAATGAAAATTGTAAAATTAAAATGAGACTAGTAGTTAATCTGTTAAAGTATACATTATTTTTTATATAAAAAATAAGTCCTTTTATTTTTGTAATTCCTTCACTCAATTAAAAAACTTCATTGGTTAATGATTCTGAATAAACGAACTAAAAAAAAAAGAACTCTTTTTTTTTTTCTGGGGTTAAGTTATGGACTGTGTCTGTCTTTTATGAATTCTATTAAAATAACATATTCTTTTTGGTGTAATTATTTGTCCTTACTCTCTCTAGAGATTCAAATATTGTATTATGTAAATTGTAATAAGAATTGAAATCTTTATTTTTTTTTTTTTGTAGTTTCATAAAATCTTACTTAAAAAAAATAAGTATTTATTTTTCAATGGTAACTTGGTCATCTCATTTGACCAATTCTAACTTCTTGATTTGAAATATTTTTTTGTTTGAAGTATTTGGAAAAGATTTAGAATAATTAAGAATAAAAAATATTTATTTTAGTTTTACATATCTTATCTTAATTTTTTTTATTAACTGACTCCTTTCAAAAAAAAATAAGAGCGGATGAATCAGAAACAGTTAACTAAGAATAAAAGATTTTTATTTATTTTTATGGAATATACATACCAATATTCATGGATCATACCTTTCATTCCAGTTATAATTCCTATGTTAATAGGGGTGGGACTTCTCCTTTTTCCGAAGGCAACAAAAAATCTTCGCCGCATGTGGGCTTTTCCTAGTGTTTTATTGTTAAGTATAGTTATGATTTTTTCAGCCAATCTGTCTATTCAGCAAATAAATAACAGTTATATCTATCAATATGTATGGTCTTGGACCATCAATAATGACTTTTCTTTAGAGTTCAGCTACTTGATCGATCCACTGACTTCTATTATGTTAATCTTAGTTACTACTGTTGGAATTATGGTTCTTATTTATAGTGACAATTATATGTCTCATGATCAAGGATATTTGAGATTTTTTGCTTATATGAGTTTTTTCAATACTTCAATGTTGGGATTAGTGACTAGTTCTAATTTGATACAAATTTATATCTTTTGGGAATTAGTTGGAGTGTGTTCTTATCTATTAATAGGTTTTTGGTTCACACGAACGATTGCCGCGAATGCTTGTCAAAAAGCGTTTGTAACTAATCGTGTAGGGGATTTTGGTTTATTATTAGGAATTTTAGGTCTTTATTGGATAACGGGCAGTTTCGAATTTCGGGATTTGTTTGAAATATTCAATAGTTTGATTTATAATAATGAAGTTCATTTTTTATTTGTTACTTTGTGTGCCTTCTTATTATTTTCTGGTGCAATTGCTAAATCCGCTCAATTCCCCCTTCACATATGGTTACCTGACGCTATGGAAGGACCTACTCCTATTTCAGCTCTTATACATGCTGCTACTATGGTAGCAGCAGGAATTTTTCTTGTCGCTCGGCTTCTTCCTCTTTTCATGGTTATACCTTACATAATGAATATAATAGCTTTAATAGGTATAATAACATTACTATTAGGAGCTACTTTAGCTCTTGCTCAAAAAGATATTAAGAGAAGTTTAGCCTATTCTACAATGTCTCAATTGGGTTATATGATGTTAGCTCTAGGTATTGGGTCTTATCGAGCTGCTTTATTTCATTTGATTACTCATGCTTATTCAAAAGCATTGTTGTTTTTAGGGTCCGGATCAATCATTCATTCAATGGAAGCTATTGTTGGATATTCTCCAGATAAAAGTCAAAATATGGTTCTTATGGGTGGTTTAATAAAACATGTGCCAATTACAAAAACTGCTTTTTTATT